TCTGAATAGTCAGGAGCTAAGACCATTCCAATGCTCCCTTCCGCCATGCATAAACTAAACCAACAATTAAGATAAGCACGAAAATTAAAGCTTCTATAAATACAGATACGCCCAATACATCAAAACTCATTGCCCATGGATAAAGAAAAACCGTTTCAACATCAAAAACAACAAAAACTAGAGCAAACATATAATAACGAATTCTAAATTGTAACCAAGCGTTGCCCATTGGTTCTATACCCGATTCATAACTAGAAAGTTTCTCCGGCCCTTTCCTAATCGGGGCTAAAATCCCAGAAATTAAAAATGCCAAAATAGGAATAAAACTTGATATTATTAGAAATGCCCAAAAAATATCATATTCGTAAAGCAAAAACATAGACGCACTCCTATGAACGTGGAAAGTATATCGGATTGGTTGATTCGAATTGAAGTTCTAAAGTCATTGATAACTAGTTAGTCAAAACAACAATTTATTTTGACCAAACCATCTAGTTTCCTTTGATTATTGCAGGGCATATCTCATTTCAAGATTTATCGACTGACTTGATCGGGATCCTATTTCCAGTCTACTTAATTTTTTTAGTTCAATTTTCTTTAATTGCTTTAGTTAGTATAACTCTAGATGTTATACTTAGACAAATTTTCTTGTTTTTGCCTAGGATTCTTCCTAAAGCCTAAAGAAAGCAAATAGAATTCTTATTTTGTGTTTAAAATTTTTGAATTTATTATTCTTTTGATATTCTTTTGATTATTTGAATTTTCTTTATAAAAATGCGAGTTCGGAATTTGGATTTTTTAGGAATAGAGTCGAAAGTTTTTTCTTAGTAATTTAGAATAGAACAAGTATTCAAATGTAAGAGAATGGGTAGGTATCTGGGGATTTCGAATATCTTAGTGTTGGTATATTCCGTTTATCAGATCTGGATGGGGTGGGGTTTTCTCTTGATTGAATACAGAAAAAGAAGACCACCCCCCCTTGTTTTGGTGTGCTTCGCCGGGTCTTGGTAAGGTATACCAAAGAAAAGGAGTATCGCTAGCTTAACCCCTTGATTGTGGGCAGAAAAATGCATATGGAATTTCCCTCCGACAATTAATGACGAAGGGTTGGTTTGTTTGGAAAAAGATCGATTCGATTCCTTGAAATATGATATGTTTTTTCGGTTTTCTGTTCTGCTTTAAATGATTCCCGTGAGTGAGTTTCTAGGACAAATTTTGTTTCGATGAACCAACCGGTCAGTTATAAGCAACAAACAAGAATGAAGAAATCAAAATTATACAATTTTTTATTTCAAATGAAAATTTGGAATTTTATTCATTTTTTTTATAGGGCTCTAGGGCTATACGGACTCGAACCGTAGACCTTCTCGGTAAAACAGATCAAACTTATTATTATCAAAATGATCTGAACTGTTTCAAAGACCCAACATGCATTTTTTTTTGCATTGGGCTCTTTCATTAACTGATAGAAATATCAGCCAATCTGCCATATTTTTTCTTGACAGAAAAATAAGATAAGGAGATGGCTCCATGTGCTCTGATTCATTATTTGGGATTCTAATTCAGAGCACTACCAAAGTGTTTCAAAGGTGAAGTTATTTTGACGTAGGTCTGCCTTTGGCCTAGAATTTTAAGTTAAATGAAGTCTCTATCGTTCGGCTTAAAAAATCCAATATGAAACTTCATACACCTTCAAGTTCATAGGACGAAAAGATATTTTTTGAGGGCCTTATACTCATTATGCCTAGCATTGAATATACTGCTATTCACCTTATCAATATCTCAAGGCGGAGCCTGTTTGGTACCTACAAAGGGCACTCAAATAGGACCGAACCTCTCGTCAGGCTATTGTTCTCTTTTCTCTTAAAGTTATTATGGAGTAAGACATCGATTTCTCAATAAGATCCATTTTTTGGATTGTATGGTGGATTCCCCTGAAAAACATTGGCGCGCGTGTAAACGAGGTGCTCTACCAACTGAGCTATAGCCCTTAGTGCTTGTGATGCATATTTTATCATGTATATAATTTGTTGTCAAGATCAATATTCTATGATCCAACATCCGAAATTTTTGAGTGGTATTGGTTCGATTATTGTTGCTTATAAGGAATATGATATTTATAATCCATCGATAGGATGGGTTCCATTTGGTTCTCTTTAGGATAATAAGTGACCTACTTAACTCAGTGGTTAGAGTATCGCTTTCATACGGCGGGAGTCATTGGTTCAAATCCAATAGTAGGTAGAACTTATTAGATACCGGAGTCAACGGTATCTAATAAGTTTTTTGTCCCACCCTTATTTTTATAGATTTTTTATTTATTTCATTTTTGAATTGCGTTGTATCTAAATTGGATTCTGCTTGATTGGATTATGTCGAGTGAATCCAATCAAAATAGGGTTTAGAAACAGAACCTCTTTTGATTATTTGAACGCACCAACTAGTTATGAAATTGCATTGACAGCCTCGACTCTTGTCCTAGCTCGTCGAAGAGCTAGAT